TCTAAATTCTCATAGGGTCCCCCTGGAATTCCTTCCAGAGCCTGTTGGATAATTTTTATGGATTCTGTCATTTCACTGATTCGTACTAAATACCGAGCTAATGAATCCCCTTCTTTTTGCCATTGAATCTCCCAATCAAATTCGTCGTAAGACTCATAACGATCAATTTTACGAAGATCCCACTGTATTCCGGAAGCTCGTAGCATTGGGCCCGATAAACCCCAATTTAGTGCTTCTTCTGCGCCAATAATGCCTACGCCTTCAACTCGTTCTAAAAAAATAGGATTCCGCGTAATAAGCTTTTGATATTCAGCAACCCCGGTTAAAAAATAATCGCAAAAATCCAAACATTTATCTATCCAGCCATGAGGTAGATCAGCAGCTACTCCTCCGATACGAAAATAATTATGCATCATGCGCATACCGGTAGCAGCTTCGAACAAGTCATATATTAACTCTCGTTCTCGAAAAATATAGAAGAAAGGGGTCTGTGCCCCAATATCTGCCATAAAAGGGCCAAGCCATAACAAATGAGAAGCGATACGACTTAACTCTAACATAATAGCTCTGATATAGCTAGCCCTTTTAGGTACTTGAATATTGCCTAGCTGTTCGGGTCCATTTACGGTTATTGCTTCTGTGAACATAGTAGCTAAATAATCCCAACGCGTTACATAAGGCAAATATTGTATAATTGTTCGATTTTCCGCAATTTTCTCCATCCCTCTATGTAAATAACCCAGTATTGGTTCACAATCAATAACATTTTCACCATCGAGAGTAACAATCAGTCGAAGAACACCATGCATTGATGGGTGGTGAGGGCCCATATTGACTATCATGAGGTCTTTTCTTGTAGTTGGTGCAATCATAAGTTTTTTCCCGAGTCGTTCTTCCATGCATTGCTGAAAGTAAAAAGAAGTTCATCAAAATTTAAACGACTAAGCTCAAATGGTATCACGCTTCAAATTAACGAGTTTTTATCTCTCGAATATTTAACTCACTAATTAATTCTTTATAGCGTCTTCTATTTTTTTTTGACAAATAGGCCAGCAGTCGTTGGCGTTTTCCCAAAATTTTCCGCAAACCTCTCTGGGATGAAGAGTCTTTTTTGTGCAATTCCAAATGTGAAGTAAGTCTTCTTATCTTAGTGGTAAAATTGAATACTTGAAATTCAACAGACCCTCTGTTTTCTTCGTTTTCTTTTTGAGAAATAACCGAAATGAATGAATTTGTTACCATAAAAAAATCCCCTTTCCCTTTTTACAGATATGGATTTTATTGATCAGTAATAATAATGCCATTAATTGGAATCTGGTATATACAATAATCTAATCCAAATTTCTTTATGAACTCCTAATTTTCTGAATTCAAATCAATTAATCCAATTTCTAATTGGATTTAGATAGGGATAGAAAAGGATTGGTACATTTTCGCATCGAAGAATTTAGACCTAAAACAAAGAAGGTTCTGTTGATTCATTTCGAGATCTAATCGAGACATTATTCATTTCCTATTTCCTATTGGATATTAGAATGAAATGTGAGACAAGACATGTGATCTATGTATTTGTTTGCTTTGATATACCCTATTATATATATAGGGTATAGAATATATAGAAAAAGTGTATTATCCACGAAATGTCAAAATTTCAATCGTGGATACAGATGTATTCTTAACATACTGAAACGACTGCCATTATTGGTATCAAACCAATAACGATTCATACAAGCTAAATCCTCTAATCGATAATTAGGCCAAAGAAAGAGCTTTAATTTCATTAATTGATTTTTCTCTCTATTAAAATGGTTACTGTCATGCGAAACTTGGCTGCTGTCTTTTACGTCCTTTGCATTCCAAAATACTGGATTTCTATCTTCACCATTTCTATTCTTTGAATTAAAACAACTTAGAATTTTCAACTTTCTACGACGTCTAAACGAGAAAATATTTTCAGGAACAACCAAATCCAAATGATTTTTGTCTCTATTTTCAGTTATTCTTTGGTGTGATGAAATAGTTTCATCAAAATTCTTCTTAGAAACATATCTTTGTTCTTGGTATTTTTGATTAATTTGGTGCTTACTCTTATGAACCAATGAAATACCTATGGTTTGATACATAATAAATTGTGCATCGTTTTTTCCAAACAGACGAATGGGTTCTATAATCAATATTCCCTTTTTCATCAATTGGTTAAGAGTTAAATTCTTCTCAATCAGCATTATATCCAAACTCATTTCTCTATTTTGAATCGAGGGTATAGTAATTTGGGTTGGATCTATCAGTCTAAGCAGGAGACAATATACCTTGACATTATTGATCAGTCTTTGATTCAAAGTATCGTCCCATCTCAATTGAAAAAGCAAATAACGTTTCAGGAAGAAATCTAGTTCTGCTCTCGCGCTGCTTTTGTATTGTTTTTTCTTTTTCCCCTTTTTCATGTCTGATCTTGCATAATTTTCTTCACTATCTTTTTGTTGTGAGAGAACGGATCCAAGATTTCCTGGACTTGTGGGTTCTTTTTCTCCTTGATTTTCATGCTTTTTATTCGATGGTATCAAAAAACTTCCTTTTTGCTTTTGATTTATTTTTTTATTTTCACTACTATTTTCATTTTTATTCAAATTTGAAAGAAGTAATTTGCTTGGTATAAACCAAGGTTTGCTTTTATATGCATTATAAAGTAACACAAATTCTGGGAAGAACCAAGGTTCCAAATTCGCTATGCGACACTTTAGCATTTTTTCATTCATTCCCATCCAATCAAAAAATACTTTGTCGGAGTTTGGTGGATTGATTTCTGGAATCATAAGGTAAAAAAGATCTTTTTTAGGAATTATTTGAGTATTTTGATTCCCATTGCTGACCCAGGCCTCAATATCGCCTTTTTGTTTAAGATCAAAATTGAGAATGTTCCAATCAAAATATTTTCTATCGACCGTTTTTTCCATATATAGAATATGGACCTTTCCTAGATAATTATCGATAGGGATGTTCCTCAGTATATTTTCTTTATGCGTGTTATAAGAAATCTCTTGCTTCTTACGTCCTTGAAACGGAGATCTATAAAAAAAGTATTCCGTTTTATTTTCATAATTAAGAAATTTATATGATAAAAGATCATATTTATAGTATTTTTGCAAATTCTCTTTTCTTTTTTGATTAGATAATGAATATACTTCAATTTGTTTTTGTTTTTTGAAATCAATTAATTGGTCTTTTTCATATGAATGCCTTTTGCTAAAATTTTCCTTTTTACGCTGATGAACTGTATTGCGCCATTTTTCTGGTATTAATCTATACCATCTGCTCTGAGATAAATTGTATTGATAATATCCTCTTAACCACTTTTTCCATTGATTCATTTCATAACTCGGAAGTTTCTTATCCCCTAATTTCGAATCAACCATTCCTTGTGTTTCAAAAGAATCCTTTATTTCAGGCGGGGGGATTCCTTGAGATTGAAGAACAGCTCTTAATTTATACGAGTTACTAACTTGGATTTGTGATAATTTGAAAAATACATATGCTTGTGACACGTAGGATAAGTCATAAAAAATAGGTGAATTTTTTTGACTATTACTAATATTATCAAGTGACTTTTTTATAGTCGAAATAAATGGAATTAGATTTTTCTTAATTTTATTAATTCTTTCTTGTTTTCTTTCATTATTGTAAATGGATTTATCAATAATTTTTTTTGTTGATTCAAGAAAAAGTTCTGTATTCATTCTGGGAATATTAATGATACATAAAAATATATCTGTGTAGATTCTTTCAATGAAAAATTTCAAAAAAAGAGGTAATTTAGAGATTAATTGAGCATTTCTTTTTTTGAATATTTGCCATTTTTCGAATCTTTTAGCATTATAACTTGTTTTTTTAAGACTAATATTATTTATTCTTGGAGTTATTTTTTTTTGCTCTTTTATAATTCTTTCTATTTGATTTCGAATTGTACTTGTTCTAGTAGTCAAATCCTTGATTTTTTTTTCTGTTAATGAAGAATTTGTCCAATTCGTAGATGCAATTTCACTAAACGATTCGTGAATTAGCTGATTGCTTATTATAGAATCTTTTTCTTCTTTAATTTCACTTGATTCATATACTTCTCTTCCTGGTAATCGAAATAACAGAATTTTTGAAAGTTCTTTTATTATTTTTTTTATAAAAATAACACTTTTGATAACCCATTCTTTTGTTTCTTTTAAAACTTTTCGAAGTAATTTTATTTTTCTTTTAAAAACTATTAGAACTCGAGAAGACTTCTTTTTAAATTTTCCAATTTTTTTTTCAATTTCCTTAAAAATGGGTTTAAAAAAGGAAGGTCCTTTTCGGGGCGAACCAAAAGGAAGTTCAGTTTCCATTCCCCAAACTGTTAAAAAACAAAAATCATCTTTTTCTTTTTTCTTTTTCATTAAACCTTTCTTAGATGATCGTAGTTTCGATTTGTGCCAAGGTTTCAGACGGAAGGGAAATAAGATTTTTATCTGAATACCGTCTGTCAACCAATTTTTCGGAAATTCTGTTTCGGATAATGGAACACCATTATAGGTACATTTAACATGCATCTCTCTATTCCATTCCTGTAAATCCTCAAACCATTCGGGAAATTGAAATAGGAACATGCGTCCACTATTTTTTGCAATTAGCAATGAAGGTAATACAATATATTTTCTAAAAATAGATTGAGTTAGTAACATGCAACCTCTTATTACTTGTGTAACTGGAATGGTATCCCAGGCCTCTGCTATCTGTATTCGCTCTTTCTCCGTTCTTTTCTTCGTCTCTTTTTCTTCTTCTCTTTTTCTTTCTTCTTCTGTATACTCTACAATTTTGAATGCTTCCCCTTTCCCTACCCAATTTCTAAAAATTACTTTAATCAGCCCGGAGATATCAAAAGAAAAAAGAGGGGATTTTTCTATTCTGTCCAAAAAAAGAGGGGAATGTGCGTTTGCTTGAAACAATTCCCAAATAACTATTTTACGTCTTTGAGC